TTAGATATCCGGCTACGAAAAAGTAGGATCAAAGAAAATCAAAAGAAATGGACCGAATTTTTTTATAATGTATCTCAGATAAATTTTGACTATTCTCACCTCTGAACTTCCCTAGATTAAACTTTTTGGCCTTTCAACATCGAAACAAAATGGAATCATTCATTTTCAGACTAACTTTCTATACCTAGAATATACATCTATTCATTCTTTAGCTAGAAAGAGTATATCTCCGTACGCCTTGATAAATTATGTATGATGATCAAGAGCACTAAAAAATATGTATCTATTCCCCAATTTTAATAAATTAGGGAATAGATACTCATAGAAATGAATCGCCGGGAACCAGATTTGAACTGGTGACACGAGGATTTTCAGTCCTCTGCTCTACCGGCTGAGCTATCCCGACCATTCTTGACACACCACCCTAATTTTAGGAAATTACTTCAGTCTATGTCAACTAAATAAAAAAAATACTTTTTGAATTTTAATTAAAAAAAGGGATATAGGATAAAAAATTAGCGAATTAAATGGGCTTTTGGGGATAGAGGGACTTGAACCCTCACGATTTCAAAAGTCGACGGATTTTCCTCTTACTAAAAATTTCATTGATGTCGGTATTGACATGTAGAATGGGACTCTATCTTTATTCTCGTCTGATTAATCAGTTATTCAAAAGATCCATCAGACTATGGTGGAGTGACTGATTTGATCAATCAATATTATTCTATTGTAAATGTTGTCAACTCCATTTGTTAGAACAGCTTCCATTGAGTCTCTGCACCTATCCTTTTTTGATTTTCACTTTCTGAACTTTTATTTATTTGTTTTCGGAAAGAAGGATTTGGCTCAGGATTGCCCATTTTTAATTCCAGGGTTTCTCTGAATTTGAAAGTTTTCACTTGGTAAGTTTCCATACCAAGGCTCAATCCAATTAAGTCCGTAGCGTCTACCAATTTCGCCATATCCCCCGTTTTTTTCTTTGAGATTGATATCATATCTCATTAGGATGTTTTTTCATTTGTATTATGAGAATTATATGATGGAACTGTTGAATTTATTATAAACCTACTCCCATTTTTGGAAAAATTTGCTTCTATTTGTTTGATTTTCTTTCATCTCTATCAGATATCCATATTTAGTCGAATCAGAAATGATTCTATTATCTGTGTATTCGCAATTCAATATACAGAGATATATACTACATTTATCTCTATTTTATATGTCCCTCCTTCTTTGATTTTTTGAGAGTATTTAGAATACTCTAACGTTCGATTCTTTTTTTCCTTAGAGCAGACAGATACAGACCTTATAATAACAAAACGAAAATCAAAAATCTATTTATTAATTTAAAATTTGACATTCATTTAGAAATTCAATAGAAATATCAAATTTCTATTTACTTATCCAATTTCTATCGATACATTTTTTTTATATACATAATACATAGTTCATCTTAATGCATACGAATTTTGTAATATAAATTATTTTACTGTTTACTGTAATCTAAAATCTAATTAGTCATTATTTAAAATTCTAAAAAATGAGACTATTTAAAATAGAAATTTTAATTTTAACATAGTATTCTATATACTCTTTACTATTTTCTATATCTATATTTAGATAGAATTTTAAGGTATTCTATAATATTAAAGAATATATAAAGAATATAGATAGAAACAAATAATCTTCCTATCTAATAATCAGGATATCGGGATAAATACATATCTATATTTAGATATTCATATAGATTAGATGAAAATATGAATTCTATTTATTCTTGAAATATTAAAATAATAGAAATAAAGAAGCAAAAATATTCAAAAAATGAATAAAATGGAATTCAAAACAAAAAAGAGAATTTGACTATACGAATTAAAATGACGATATTGTTTTATTGATAAAAAAGATTTGATAAATTATTTGATAAATCGATCAAAATAGTATTCTATTTAACTATTAATTAAAATTCTTATCTTAAAATTATTCTGATTTTTATGATATATACTAAAATATGAAATAAATAATAACTATTGGATATTTTATATTTTTTCTATGTTTGTATTTATTTGATTATGATATAGTAATTTGGTTATGAAGAGCTAATAGCTAATATAAAACAATTAATAACTAAGATCCCAGTAGTTTAGGAAATAATTCCGATAAATCCACAATTTGTGTTATGAGAGCCCGCTTAGCTCAGAGGTTAGAGCATCGCATTTGTAATGCGATGGTCATCGGTTCGATTCCGATAGCCGGCTTTTTTTCTCTATTTGTTTTCATTTTTGACATAAGGGATAATCTCTTTTTATTTTAGGAAAAAAAATGGGAGTTCCATTTCTGTAGAACAAATCAAGAAAATAACATCCTTTTTTGATTTTCTATTTATTTAGATTAGATAGATATACAATAGAATAAAATTCGGATACTGATCGAATCTTTCCAGTTCTTTTTTGTAGTATAATATTTGTAGTAAAATACTTTAAGTAGATTTCGTTTCATTTATCATATTTGTTATTTAGTTTAGTTTTAATTTAGCTTTATGATATTTTCCATTTTAAATTAATATAAGGAGTGTTTATGTCACGTTACAGAGGGCCTCGTTTCAAAAAAATACGTCGTCTGGGGGCTTTACCAGGACTAACTAGTAAACGGCCTACAGTTGGAAGCGAACTTAGAAACCAATCGCACTCGAGTAAAAAATCTCAATATCGTATTCGTTTAGAAGAAAAACAAAAATTGCGTTTTCATTATGGTCTTACAGAACGACAATTGCTTAAATACGTTCGTATCGCTGGAAAAGCGAAAGGTTCAACCGGTCAAGTTTTACTTCAATTACTTGAAATGCGTTTGGATAACATACTTTTTCGATTGGGTATGGCTTCGACTATTCCTCAAGCCCGTCAATTAGTTAACCACAGACATGTTTTAGTTAATGGTCGTATAGTAGATATACCAAGTTATCGTTGCAAACCTCAAGATATTATTACAGCGAAGGATGAACAAAAATCTAGAACTCTGATTCAAAATTCTCTTGAATCAGCCCCCCGCGAAGAATTGCCAACCCATTTGACTCTTCATTCATTCCAATATAAAGGATTAGTCAATCAAATAATAGATAGTAAATGGGTTGGTTTGAAAATTAATGAATTGCTGGTTGTAGAATATTATTCTCGTCAGACTTAAACCTAATTAAAATAAGAATAATTTTGATCCGAGGATTTTCCCCCATTCATGTATAGACGTGGGTGGGTATAGGAAAATTGTTATTCCTTGCCCACTTTATTCCACTATTTTCTTTATTACAGAAAGAAATTAGGAATAGAGAATCCACATCAAAGTTGGAATAATGATATCTACTTGCAAACCAGTAACATTGATGAACTTGATAAGGGTGCGGAAAGAGAGGGATTCGAACCCTCGGTAAACAAAAAGCCTACATAGCAGTTCCAGTGCTACGCCTTGAACCACTCGGCCATCTCTCCTACATAATGATTATGCCCCTCGAGTGAATAGTGAGGCATACATATTGCATTTGCGTAGGCGCACATAATCAATTGAAACGAACAAAAAAGGCCTGCCGTAGGATAAAATTATTTGATTAATAAGTCCATTTTTACGTTATTTCGTACTGTATTGTACAATTCCTTTGTTTGGGGGATTATTTTATCACACGATAAAAAATGAAATTTTAGAATGGATTGCTACCTATGACTAGATCTCGGATAAATGGAAATTTTATTGATAAGACCTTTACCATTGTAGCCAATATCTTATTACGAATAATTCCGACAACTTCTGGAGAAAAGGAGGCATTCACTTATTACAGAGATGGTGCGATTTGATTATTTTTTTTTTACCGATCTCAGTCTAGAGAAAGAAAAAAATTTTGAAAAAAAACCTACGCTTGCTGAAGGTGAAGTTTGGAAATAAAACAATTAATCCCTTCTGTCGTGTATTTCCGATTAATGCAGCCTCATATGCTTCAATTTTAGGTTTATAGTATTAAGCGAAAGGTTATACCTATGGGGTTAGGTTAATCCTACTCCACTAGTACCAATAGGCGGCATGGGGGAAGAAGCACTACGCTTAGGAATCAACAACACTAGAAAACTTTGTAAAAAAAATAAATCCTTCCTTTCTTATCGGGATCGGGACTAACTAGAATGGTTGGGACAATAAACATCCATCTCGTTCGTATTTTGGATACCCATATAACCATCGAAGACTGTTGAAGTGACTAATTCCGGGAAATTTAGCAGCGTTGAGGACAAAGAAATTGTTGAAGTGACTATTTATCCAGTAATAACATACTTGATGTTAATAAAAGATCCTTTACAGGAAGGTTGGCTAGAGATTTCTTGTAAAAATACTAGTCCCGCTAAGTTGATAATGAGAATATTGCAATCTTTTTGGATTTGATTCCATGGATGTTTATCATATACACATAAAGGAGGAGCCGTATGAGATGAAAATCTCACGTACGGTTCTGGAACGGAGATTCTTTGAACCGAATGACGACCGTAACGGATGTCGGCTCAATCTGAAGGAAATTATGCGGAAGCTTTACAGAATTATTATGAGGCTATGCGACTGGAAATTGATCCCTATGATCGAAGTTATATACTTTATAACATAGGCCTTATACACACAAGTAACGGAGAACATACAAAAGCTTTGGAATACTATTTTAGGGCACTCGAACGAAACCCTTTCTTACCTCAAGCTTTTAACAATATGGCCGTGATCTGTCATTACGTGCGACTATCTCCACTATAGAAAAAAAGAAAAGAACGAACAACTCCACTAATACTAATAAAAAAATAAATACTAGACAAAAAAATAGCCTTTCTACATATATATATCGTTCGAAACAACGATTTTTATGAGCTGTAGCAAAGAAAGAAACTTCATAGAAGTCAAAATATGAAGAAATAGAATATATATGCCTAGATACTTTTTTTCTATGGATATAAAGATCTAATTGATAGAGGAAGCACCGT